AGGTACTGTAACTGGTATTCTTGTGATCGGTTTAATAGGTATTTTCTTTTACGGTTCATATTCCGGATTGGGTTCATCTCTGTAGTAATCAGATGAACTGGATTGTAGACATGAAAGAGTAAGCACTCAGCGGTACCTTACGCCTTTCTTTTATTATAGGCGTAAGGTACCGCTGAGTGCTTACTCTTAAAGCGAGATGAGACTTTGATCTATTCCATAACATACAAATAGGAAAGTTATCCAGTCAACATAATAAAAAGAAAAATTTTCGTAGAAATGACAAAATGGATCCTTTGCTCTGATCTTTCAAACCACTTTATTCCTTTGTTTCTTATGATGTTTTTGAACAACGGAATGGAATCTATTTCTATTGATTGATTTATAGGCTCTGTCATTTCTCCATAATATAAATCTTATGGATAATTATATGGATTTAAACGGATGAGACATCCTGCAAATCATTTCCATACTAAACTAATAGAACCTTACTCTATAAAAAAAAAGATAAAATAAAAAAGGTGATGAAATAAAAAGGATTGGGGTATGCGTAAAAAGAAAATCTAATCCGCTTCTCAATAAAAAGAGTTAAAGTCATTTTTTTGTTTGAAGAATTTTTCTTTTTCTTTTATAAATAAGTTCTATTCTACGTTGAAGTTAATTGAATAATAGAAAAAGTTCCGTTTGCTCGATGAATTACCCCCCTAACCCTTTTTGTTTGTCTACTACTTCTTATGAATCTAAACAAAGGAATTCTGATAGACCCGGAAACGAAAAAATAGTAATCTTTGGCGAACAAGAGAAAAATCATTATTATTTCGATACAAGACGACACAAGAAAGGGTACAAAGTCCTTTTTCTTGTGTCGAATAGAAGATTAGTAAGACTTATAATCCAGTACCATTCCTTTCATTTATCCCGTCCTTGCCCTTGGTCTCCTCTTCCTTTGTTTTTGTATGCCTATTGTCTAGTGCTAGGAATGGGATACAAGTAAAGAATTCCATACATCCCGAAAAAAGAGTATAAACAAAGCAAGCAAAGGGATTTACAGAATTTATTGATCATATATATTTAATTGTATTGATCGACAAGAATTCCGCGTTTTTTACCGACTTGATGGTAAGGAATCTCTGGATCTAGAAATTCATTTCGTATAATTGAACCTTTTCAAACTGTTTCTTTTTAAGAACCAAAAAAATTTGTGCCAAAATAACGGATGCCAAGAAGAACAAAAGGCCTTGGGCGCGTAATGGATCTTGAAGCACTATTTCGGCATCTCCCTGACCAAATCCCCCTACATTAGGATTGCTTGTTAATGGTTGATCAAGCTTGATGGATTCACCCTCTGAAACAAGAAGTTCTGGTCCTGGAGGTATAATATCAACCACTTGGTGTCCATCCGATGCATCAACGATGATTATTTCATATCCTCCTTTTTCTTTGCGTACTATTCTGCTTATTATACCCGCGGATGTAGCATTATAGACTGTATTGTTACTCTTGCTCCCATCAGGATAAATCTGACCCCTTCCCCTATTACCACCTACATATATGGGATATTTTAAGAAGTGAACGTCTTTCTTCGTAGCAGGGTCGGGGGAAAGAATGGGAAAGACGATTTCACTATATTTCTGACCTGGAACAGGACCTATTACAAGAATATTTCTTTTATTGGGACGATAACTTTGAAAAGACAGATTTCCTATCTTTTCTTTCACCTCGGGGGAAATACGATCGGGGGGGGCTAATTCGAATCCCTCGGGTAAAATAAGAACAGCCCCTACATTCAAAGCCCCTTTTTTACCATTAGCAAGAACTTGTTTCAGTTGCATATCATAAGGAATTCGAACAACTGCTTCAAATACAGTATCAGGAAGTACAGCTTGCGGAACTTCAATATCCACAGGCTTATTAGCTAAATGGCAATTGGCGCATACAATTCGCCCAGTTGCTTCTCGTGGATTTTCATAACCTTTCTGCGCAAAAATGGGATACGCATTTGAAATAGATGTTCGAGTTATTACATATATCATGATCGATACAGAAATAGATCGAGCGATCTGTTCCTTTACCCAAGAAAAAGTATTTCTATTTTGCATGATCCAATCATTCATCCAGGAATTTCTACAATAAATTAGATAGGTAGCTAGTATAGTTCCCTATCCACGAGTCTGCCATTGTACTGAAATAATTCTATTGAAATAGGACAAATACCTTGAAGAGGTAGAAGTATAAAGAAAGAATAAGTCAAATGGAAAATGCTTTCTTTATGCGCGAAGAAAAATTTGGATTGATATCAAGAGATCAAATAAGTTCTTCATTCATTCATTGAATGATAAATGACTACAAGCGAAGGAGATACGCGATTTAAAAAACGGAAGATCCAATATTTCATAATTGTATCTAGAATAACTGGAAAAGTGGAAACAAGACCAGATATAATTTGGTCGTTATGAGCCAATCCAAAATCATTGTAGATCGAACCAATCATTAGTTCCCAACCATGGGTCGAGTGAAATCCAATCCATAAATCAGTAACTAAAAGAATCGAAAAAGCTTTTATTGTGTCATTTAAGTTATAGAAGAATTCCTGAACCCAAGAATTAAGAATGACAAGTTCTTCATTACCCAGAATAAAATAACCGCTTAAAATAGCGAAACATATTATATTTGTCGAAAAATGCAAAATGATATGGAGATGATATTCATTGTGTGTTTTGACCAATTGTATCGTTTCCTTGTGTATTCCTATACGAAGCTTTTGTATATTTTGTATATGTGTCTCTGGGTATTCTTTTATCATTTCATCCAACAAGAATAGTTCTTCTAATTCTAGGAATTTTTCTATAACATTTTTCTCTTGAATATCATTCAAAAAAGTTTCGGATTGCCTAGTATTCCACCAATTAATAATCCAAGGTTCGAGACTTTTTTGAAATGAGAGAGAGATCCACCAGGGCAAAAATACTATAGATGCAAGATATGGGAGGGAAATCAATGCTTTCTTTTTTTTCATTTTTTTTATCTGTGAATTGTTAATGAACTGCTTCATTTGTCAACTCTATCTGATCTGATGTTTCTCTAAAGCACAAGTTCTATAACAAGGTATGGAACCTATGGATCTATTCCCATTTTTGTATAATAATTGACTCCTTAGATCCAGAAGGAATTAAGGAATATAGAAATAAAATAAGGGTCCTTTTTCGGATGAAAAAAAAATTCGAAATAAATAGATAGAGAAATATATATATAATATATAAAAAGTAAATAAATTAAGTAATAAATTAAGTAAATAGGATTTCCGGGTATCTCAATTAATTATTTCGAAATGTTGCACCGTCTAACCACAGCACAGGAATACGGTATCAGTTCAAAATCTGAGGCTTAACCTAAAAGTATGAATTCTGTATTACGAAATACATATTCGGATATTTGATGAATTCATACTTAATTAGACTTATTAGACTTTTTACTAGTATAAAAGAATTGAGTTGGGCCCTATACGCATACAAATACGGATACAAAAGGGTTTTGGTATAGAAAAAATGTATTCTTATTATAGTTTATTATATTTATTATAGTTGGAATAGTTGTAGTTGTTCCATATACGTTCCCCAACTTTTGTTTTATTCTAGCGGGTTGTTGCGTCAACGGAACGAGTAAATGGAATCTAACATGTTTTTCTCGAATGAACAGTCTGAGGAAACTTCAATTGTATTAAAAAAAAAAGGAAATTAGCAAGCTCCTTCTATTATGTGGAGAAAACATTCATTCTTCGTTCGGTTCATTTCAAAATACTTCAATTGGTACGCGCAAGAAATAGGCCAATTCAGCAGCTTTTTGCTCAATTTCTCGCGGAGTCAAATTCTCATCAGTACGAGTCAAGGGAATGTTTCCTTGGCCTCTGATTTCCATATAAAGAATACGACGAGGAAAAAGACCCTCTTGAACCTCCATTCTGATTGATTGGATATCTTTCATAAAGAAGCGAAGGAAGATACGACGATTTATTCCAGGGAATCCCCAACGAAAAATACACATTATTCCTTCTTTTCTATCGAATCGGTCATAACCACTACCTACATTCCATGAAATTGTGCACCACAAATATGAACTAATGAATAGACCCGCGATCCCATAGAAAGACATCACGATTCCTTGTGGAAAAAAAATGATTTGCTGAGATGGAAATCCAGGTATCAGATTCCTACCAAGATAACTAGAAGTTCCAACCACTAAGAATCCTAGTGAACCTAAAAAAAGGATACAGGCCCAGCAAAAATTACTTGCTTTTCGAGACCCTGTTATAAGTTCTATCCATATATGTTCTGATCGCCAGTTCATACTATACTAGACCCAGTTGCATTCGATTGGAATTGAGAAAAAATTGGACTTTACTTTTCATGATGCCGAAGTAACTTTCATCAACTAGCACTAGTCTGATATGAACCATTAGGAATAATTGGTTAGATACATATACTTTCTATTATAAAAATATTCGCCGATCCTTTTTAACCAGATATACCCGCATATCATATACATACATTTATGCGGATATCATGTATCCGCATGCATAACAGTTCTTTCATTTGTGTTCGGAAAAAGTCACATATTGTCCCATATTACACTAAACAAATATCTGTATTATGATTCAGTGTTGAAATAAATTGATGAAATTTGGTCCCATCGGATCTAGACAATCTTATTTTTTTGGACATGAAGAAATAAAGAAGCCATTGCAATCGCAGGAAATACTAGGCCCACTAAAGGGACAAAAATGGAGGGTAAGTTAAGATCTGTCATAGAATGGGTACCTCGATTTAATATTTGTACCTATTATAAAGATATCTTATGATAAGTATCTCTATTATATAGAAACTATTCTAAATAATATTAATATTTAAGTAGTTAATAAGTGCAAGGAATGAGAACTAAATGAAGTGTACCTATTCATCTTTTTAGACGAATATATATGATAATCCGCTTTAAGTTTAAGAAATTTT